TGTACAAAATAAATTTTGTAGCTGAGTACAGACGTTTCTTTCCTCCCCACATAGATAGAAGTAAATAAACAGGAATTAATTCTAACTCCCACATGATGAAAAAAAGTAAAAGGTCCTGAGAAGAAAATAATCCTATTTGACCGCTGTACATTGCTAACATCAGGAAATGGAATAATCGAGAATCTCGAGTAATTGGCCGAGCCGCTAAAGTAGCTAAAGTAGTGATAAATCCAGTCAGTAAAATGGGCCCTATAGAAAGTCCATCTATTCCCAATCTCCAATGGAAATCAAAAAAATTAATCCATTTCGAATCCTCAACTAATTGGATTAATGGATCGTCCGATTGAAAATGATAACAGAATGTATACGTTGTTAGAAGGAGTTCTAAAATACATATACTTATAGTATACCAACGTATTAGCCTATTCCCTCTATGGGGAAGAAAGAAAATAAGGGAGCCAGTTAATATTGGGAAAACTACAATTATTGTTAACCAAGGAAAATAATTCGTGGTAAAGACAAGATACACTTGGACCACTAAACCCGTGCTCGAAAATCATTTGATTTTCGAGCACGGGTTTAGTCGGTAAAAAAAATCAAATGGATTCAAGTAAAGTTTTCTGGAACAAATCAATAAGCTAGACCCATACTGCGAGTTGTTTCAGATCCTAAATAAACTCGAACACTCAAGAAATCTGTTGGACAGGCGGATTCACATCTCTTACAACCAACACAGTCCTCTGTTCTTGGAGCGGAAGCAATTTGTTTCGCTTTACATCCGTCCCAAGGTATCATTTCTAATACATCAGTAGGACAAGCCCGGACACATTGAGTACATCCTATACATGTATCATAAATCTTTACTGAATGTGACATTGGATCTATACATTTTTGAACGTTATAGATTTTCGATCTAGTAAGTTTAGAAACGAATCCTATATTGAGGTACTAGATGAATCAATAAATTATCAGAATTTTTATGACAAATCTACACTTCTGGGTTGTTAGGAGAGAGAACCAAAATACTTTTATTTCTTATATTTTTGTACCCACAATCATACCTTACATAGTAAACACGCCTTCATTTATCAAGATATTAGAATTTATATGATTAATACTATACTATTTATTCAACAAATTCGATTGGTTGATACAGGTTGATTTTCTATTACGATAAATTGATGAAACAATAGCCGGTCCAATAGCTGCTTCAGCGGCTGCAATAGCTATCACAAAAATAGAGAAAATGTCTCCTTTTAATTGACGATTATCAAAAAAATCGGAAAACGTTACAAAATTAATATTAACCGCATTTAATATAAGTTCAAGACACATAAGGGCTCTAACCATATTTCGACTTGTGATCAATCCATAGATACCGATGGAAAACAAATAGGCACTCAAAACAAGTACATGTTCTAGTATCATTAACCAACTCCTTATCAATCTTGATTCATTTCAAACAATTCAACGCATTCTATTTACTTTCATATAGAAAGGTTGGAATAAAGTAAAGTAATCCGTTGGTAATAGACTGTCCTAAAGTCTTTCTCTTTTATCAACCCCTTTCTTTTATCAAAGAATTTATGAAGGAAAATAAATGTGATAACCAAGAACAAAGTTTGATTTGAATTCCTAGTTTTAAAGAATTTTTATTGACGAGCTACAGCAATTGCACCTATTAAAGCAACTAAAAGAATTATTGAAATGAATTCGAATGGAAGAAAAAAATCTGTTGATAAATGAATTCCAATTTGTTGACTATTACTTATCAAATCTTGCTCTACAATCTGATTTGATTTTGTAGTCCAAATAATCCCGTACCATGACGTATCTAGAATAGTCGTAATTAGTGAAATAAAAAGACTTGTACAAACTATCGAAGTAACTCCATCCCCCACGGTCCAAAGATGAAAATCTTTGTAATATTCTGAACCATTCATGAACATAACAGCAAAAATGATTAAAACATTTATAGCTCCTACGTAAATAAGGAGTTGCGCGGCAGCTACAAAATAGGAGTTCGATAGAATATAGAATAGAGATATACAGACAAGAACCAACCCCAACGAAAAGGCAGAATAGATTGGATTGGGAAGTACTACTACTCCTAGACCTCCTAATATAAGACCCGATCCCAGAAAGACTAAAAGAAAATCATGTATTGGCCCAGGTAAATCCATTTTTTTTATAGAAAAAATATAAAAATCTAAATCTTTCATGATTTTATTGACCTGACCAGGAAAAAGAAGTTACTCTGATACTTTTAAATTGTAAAATAAAACAAATAAGTGTAGATTGATGTAGATAAAGTTATTGGATCACCCGCATTTCCTATTCGAGTTTGAAACTATATATTTGAAATAAAAATAGAGTAAATTTTTTCAATTCAAATTAAGCTAAGATTCTCACTAATCAATTAATAGTTTGTATTGAATAAGCAAAAACTTCATTCTTTGGGGTTCAAGCTGAACCTCAGTAATTGAAATTGAAAAATTTTGGATCCAAAAAAAGGATCTATTTTTTTATTTGAGGGGAATTCAAAATTGTTCGAATTGTATAATCATCAATTACTGATATCGGTAACCGACCCAACGCAATTTGATTATAATTCAATTCATGACGATCATAAGTAGAAAGTTCATATTCTTCAGTCATTGATAAACAATTAGTTGGACAATACTCAACACAATTACCACAAAATATACAGACTCCAAAATCAATACTGTAATTAAGCAAGCGTTTCTTTCGAATATCTGTTTCCAATTTCCAATCTACAACAGGTAGATCTATAGGACATACACGAACACATACTTCGCAAGCAATACATTTATCAAATTCAAAGTGGATTCGGCCTCGGAAACGTTCCGAGGTGATCAATTTTTCATAGGGATATTGAATAGTTACTGGTAAACGATTCGCGTGGGACAAGGTAATCATGAAACCTTGACCGATGTACCGGGCTGCTCGTATTGTTTGTTGACCATAATTTATGAACTCCGTTATCATAGGAAACATATAGTGAATATTTAGAAAAAGGTTTTTTTTTCTTTCTCTTGTTTGAGAGAAGTTGTGAATATTATTGTAGTTCTTTAGAGTGAAAGAAGTTGGGACGAAGTTGTTAATAATAGATTACCTAGAGAAATAGGTAAAAGAAATTTCCATCCAAGATTCAAAAGTTGGTCCATTCTAAGTCTCGGTAAAGTCCATCTTGTTGCAATAGGAATGAACAAGAATAAATAAGTTTTAGCTAATGTAATAAAAATACCAATTATTGTTCCAAAAACCTTACCGGCTTTATTTATATCAAAAAATCCAGGAACGGATATATACGGAATAGAAAAATTCCAACCCCCCAAGTAAAGAACTGTTACAAATAATGAAGAAACTAATAAATTCAGATACGAAGCAACATAAAATAAACCAAATTTTATACCGGAATATTCGGTTTGATAGCCTGCTACTAACTCTTCTTCGGCTTCTGGTAAATCAAAGGGTAATCTTTCACACTCGGCTAGAGAAGAAATTAGAAAAATAAAAAACCCTATAGGTTGACGCCACAAATTCCACCCCCAAAAACCATACTTTGATTGCGCTTCAATTATATCAACTGTACTTGAACTGTTAGATAATTATAGTCGATGATAGCATCACTGCTCCATCGCTATTTCAGAACCGTACATGAGACTTTCACCTCATACGGCTCCTCGGAGGTCACAAATAAATCTAAAGAACCTTCGCTATTTTTGAATCTTGATATTTGATAGGATAGATAGACACCCCACCTAAGGTTCCGAATTATACCAATGGAATTCTGTCTGCTAGATTTTAATAAATAAAAAAGTGCTTCTGAATTTATCTTATCCTTTAAAGAATTTTTATTTTTCTTTGTTGATTCATAACTAAATCCTTGAATAAAAAACTTTTTTGTAAAAATATCACATAGATATTTCAACCTATTATTTGAATTACGAAAAAAAATGAATTAGACACGAGATTAGTGTTCATAAATCATGACAATAATCTATCTCTTTAAATACAAATATGTATCCAGTAAAAAAAGAAATCTTTTTTTTTTTCAATTCTATTTTATTTCGTTCCTATTCTTCTTTCTCATAAAAAGGGACTTTAACCAAAGTAAAAGATTACTTCGTTCTTAATAGTTATTTATTTAATCAGTGGATAGGAACATACTCTGGATCGGAATCGTGGGGAGTACTTCTTTATCATTTCTACTAACTTAAAGTCCCAATTCAAATTCCTTTTTTGCACAGAAATATCCTCTTGTATAATTCCTATAAACTCCATTACGAACCCTTTGTGTATCTTGGTCTTCCTAACCATCCACCTATTTTTGCTCAACCTTGCATTATGGTAATAACATCTATAGTAATAGATATTAAAAATTCCATATGGTTGATCTTTTAAACCCGCTTCAAGTCATGATGACTAATCAACCATTCTTGGGGTAAACCGTCTCTACTACTTTTACCTAATTCTTGTACATTAGGAAATGAGATTCAAATATTACTTTACTGCAAATTTACAAGTCGTTTTTTCTCACTCATATAACTATCTGGTTTAATTTATCAATTCAAATGATGAATCAAAAAATTTAAATTATTTCACTTTCTTCCGATAAAGATAAAGAATAGGGGGTTTTTGACGTCTCACCGAATCACACGTAGAGATATTGATAATACACATAGAGTTAATGGTATTTCATAACTAATTGATTGGGCAGCAGCCCGTAAACCACCTAAAAAGGAATATTTATTGTTTGATCCATATCCTGACATAAGAAGTCCAAGGGGAGCAATACTTGAAATGGCGATCCATAAAAAAACACCAATACTAAGATCGGCTAGAATAAGGTTAGAGCTAAAAGGAATTACTGAAAAACTGAGTAAAATGGATATGACTGCTATAGATGGTCCAATACTGAACAAACGAGCATCTCCTCTAGATGGAAGAAGATTCTCTTTGAAAAGTAGTTTTGTACCATCTGCTAGGGCTTGAAGGATTCCCAAGGGGCCGGCATACTCAGGACCAATACGTTGTTGTATCCCCGCAGAAATTTCTCTTTCTAACCAAACAATTACTAATACGCCGATTAGAATTCCTAATACAAGAGCTAAAATAGGGACAAGGATCCATATGATTCCGTAGAGTTCTTTTAAGGATTCCAATCTGGAAAACAAATTGATAGCCTTTATTTCTGTTGTATCAATTATCATTTCAACGATCAACTTCTCCCATAATAATATCTATGCTACCTAGTATTGTCATAATATCAGCCAATTTCATTCTTTTAACTAAATGAGGAAGAATTTGCAAATTAATAAAACCCGGTGGACGGATTTTCCATCTCCAAGGAAAAACAGTCTGATCTCCTATCAAAAAAATTCCCAATTCTCCTTTTGGGGCTTCGACTCTCACATAAAGTTCTTGTTTCGACAATTCAAAAGTCGGAGAAGGTTTTTTACTAATAAATCGATATTCAAAATCATCCCATTCGGGATCTTTTACTCTAGCAAAGCGTCGGGTTTCTAAATTTTCATAGGGACCCCCTGGGATTCCTTCCAGAGCCTGTTGAATAATTTTTATCGATTCTGTCATTTCACCGATTCGTACTAAATAACGAGCTAAAGAATCCCCCTCTTTTTGCCATTGAACCTGCCAATCTAATTCGTCGTAACACTCATAACGATCAATTTTACGAAGATCCCATTGTATTCCGGAAGCTCGTAGCATTGGTCCTGATAAACCCCAATTTATCGCTTTTTCTCCACCAATAATGCCTACACCTTCAACACGTTCTAAAAATATAGGATTCCGTGTAATAAGTTTTTGATATTCAGTAACCCTTGTTAAAAAGTAATCGCAAAAATCCAAACATTTATCTATCCAGCCATAAGGTAGATCAGCGGCTACTCCTCCAATACGAAAATAATTATGCATCATTCGCATACCAGTAGCAGCTTCGAATAGGTCATATATTAATTCTCTTTCTCGAAAAATATAGAAGAAGGGGGTCTGTGCCCCAATATCTGCCATAAAAGGGCCTAGCCATAATAAATGAGAAGCTATACGACTCAACTCCAACATAATTACTCTTATATAGCTAGCCCTTTTAGGTACTTGAATATTTCCTAACTGTTCGGGTCCATTTACAGTTATTGCTTCTGTGAACATAGTAGCTAAATAATCCCAACGTGTTACATAAGGCAAATATTGTATAATTGTTCGGTTTTCCGCAATTTTCTCCATCCCTCTGTGTAAATAACCCAATATTGGTTCACAGTCAATAACATCTTCACCATCTAGAGTAACAATGAGTCGAAGAACACCATGCATTGATGGGTGCTGAGGACCCATATTTACTATCATGAGGTCTTTTCTTGTAACTGGCGCAGTCATAAGTTTTTTATCGATTCATTCTTCCATGAATTGCTGAAAGTGAAAAGAAGTTTATCAAAATTGAAATGAAAAAATAACATGATTCCGCAAATTAACGAGTTTTTCTTTCTTGAATATCTAACTGATCAATTAATTCTTTATAACGTACTCTATTTTTTTTTGACAAATAAGCCAGTAGTCGTTGACGTTTTCCCAAAATTTTCCGTAAACCCCTCTGAGATAAATAGTCCTTTTTGTGTAATTGTAAATGAGAAGTAAGTTTTCGTATCTTATTGGTAAAACCGAATACTTGAAATTCAACAGACCCTTTGTTTTCTTCTTGAGAAATAACTGAAATGAATGGATTTTTTACCATAAATTTATCCGCCCCTTTTTAGAGATATGGATTTTAACGATCAGTAATAATAGTGCTAGTCATTTTAATGCGATATATACAAAAATCTGTATTTATTTATGGATTCCAAAATTTTATTTATTTTTTATTTATTTTAAAGTTGAAAGTACGACGCATATATTTTTGCATTCATAAAAGTGAATCATTTTAACCCTACCTCAAATTTACTAGATTAAAAATTTTGTTGATTCACTGGAATATAACACAGGGGCAGATGTACATCTGTTTGCTTTGATATATCTTCTATGGTAAAATAAAAATCTAAGTTTTCAACCGCGGATACATATGTATCCTTAACATACTAAAACGACTACCGTTATTGGTATTAAACCAATAACGATTCATGCAAGCTAAATCTTCTAATCGATAATTAGGCCAAAGAAAAAAGTTGAATTGAATTAATTCATTTTTATATCTAATATTTTTTGACCAGTTCTCATTATAACATACTGGATTTCTATCCACACTCTTACCGCTTTTTGAATTGAAACAAATGAGAATTCTCAACTCTCTTCGACGTCTAGATGATAAAATATTTTCAGGAACAAGCAAATCAAAATCATTTTTTTCTCTATTTCTTATTATTTTTTGATATTCTGAAATGGACTCATTAAAATGAGTCTTATCAATATATCCCTGTTCGTGGTATCTTTGATTACTTGTTTTGTACTTACTTTTATGAACCAAGGAAATATCTATGGTTTGATACATAAGAAATTGTCCATCATTTTTTACAGACACACGGGTGGGTTCGATAATAAATAGTCCCTTTTTCATCAATTCTGGAAAAGTTAAATTTTGTTCAATTAACATTATATCCAAACAGAGTTCTCCTCGTTGAATCGAGGATATAGTAATTTTTCTTGGATTATTCAGTCTAAGTAGGAGACAATATACCTTGATATTATTGATTATTCTTTGATTCAAAGGATCGTCCCATCTCAATTGAAAAAGCAAATAACGTTTCAGGAAGAGATCCATTTCTGCTTCCGTCTTACTTTTGTATTGTTTTTTCTTTTTCTGCTTTTTACTTTTACTGTTAGATTCCGCATCATATTCTTCAATACCCTTTTGTTGGTTTGATAGAACGGATCCAAGATTACCTTGGTTTTTTACATTTAATCCAAGATCGCCTTGTCCTAGGGGTTCTTCTTTATTTTTATTTTTTATTTTTTTATACCCTCGAATAAAAAAATTACTTTTTTGTTTTTCATTGATGTTTTTATTTGCACTTGCCCCAATATTTTCATTTTTATTAGAATTTAAAAGAAGAAATTTGCTTCGTATAATCCACGGTTTTATTTTATATACATTATATAGTTGTAAAAATTCTTGGAATAACCAAAGTTCCAGATTCGGTATTGGACGGTTTAGCATTTCTTCATTCATTCCCATCCAATCAAAAAGTACCCCTTTAAGATTTATTGTGAGATTTGTTGCATTTTTTTTTTTATCTTGATGAATCATAAGATAAAAAAGATCTTTTTTATCCAATTTATCAACTATTTGGTAATTATGAGTACCCGTCTTAGTACTTTGGTTAATCTTGGTATCGATCTGTATCCAGGTTTCAAGATCGGCTTTTTCTTTTAAATAAAATTTTAAGATTTTCCAATCAAAATATTTTCTATTTTCATTTTTTTCGATATATAAAAAACTGCCTTTTCCTAGATAACTATTGATAAGAGGATTCTCCAGGATATCAAAAAAGTTGTCTTTATGTATGTTGGAATTGTAAAAAAGCTCTTGATTTTTATTTACTTCCAATCGTAATCTATAACTATAAATAGAAGAGGCCCTCTTTTTTTCATAATTAAGATATTTGTATGATAAAAGGTTATATCTATTGTATTTTGGAAAATTTTCTTTTTCATTCAATAATGAATATACTTCATAATCATTTTGTTTTCTGTAAAAATTTAATTGGTCTTTCTCATATGACTCCCATTTATTAATTTTTTTTTTTTTAGTCATACAACGTTGATTAATTCTATTCCGCCATCTTTGCGGTATTAATCTAGACCATTTAATCTGAGATAAATCATATTGATAATGTCTTCTTAACCAGTTTTTCCAGCCATTCATTGCAGAATTTTGAAGTTTTTTATGTCCTAATCCGGTCTGAAATATTCCTTGTGTTCCAAAAAAATCCTTTATTTCAGTCTTAAGAAATAAAGAAGTTCCCTGATATTGAAGAACGGATTGTAATTTATACAAATTTCGAACTTGGGTTTGGGATAACCTATAAAATACATATGCTTGTGACAAGTAGGAAAAATCACTCAAAATATTTGAATTTTTTTTGTTCGTTTTTTCTTGATTTGGTTCATTATTGTAAATGTATTGATCAATAATTTTTTTTGTTGATTCAAGAAAAAGTTGTGTATTGATTCGTAGAATATTAATGATAGATAAAAAAATATCTATGTATATTCTTTCAATGAAAAATTTTACAAAATAATGGAATTTATAGGTTAATTGAGCATTTCTTCTTTTTAATATTTGCCAAATATTTTTTGGTGACTCTAATTTTTTAGGATTATAACTTCTTTTGTTAAGACTAATATTTATTGCTGGAGTTCTTTTTTTTTTCTCTTTTGTAATTTTTTCTATTTGATTTCGAATTCTATTGATTCTATCAGTCAGATCGTTCATTTTTTTTTTTGTCAGTGAAGATTTTGACCAAGTCGAAGATTTAATCTGACTAAATGATTCATCAATTATTTGATTTTTGATCATAGAATCCTTTTCTTTTTTAGTTTCATTTGATTCATATACTTCTCTCAGTCTAAACCTAAATAATAGAATTGGATTAAGTTCTTTTATTAGTTTTTTTATAAATATAACATTTTTTTTAATCCAATTTTTTATTTCTTTAAAAACTTTTAGAAGTAATTTTGTTTTTCCTTTAAAAATCTTTAGAGTTATAAAATACTTCTTTTTAAATTTTTCAATTTTTTTATTGAGCTCCTTAATAATGGGTTCAAAAAACGAGGGGCGCTTTCGAGGAGAACCAAAAGGAAGTTCAGCTTCCATTCCCCAAACTGTCAAAAAACAAAAATCAGATTTTTTATTTTTTTTTTTCATTAGATCTCTAGGAGAATTAGATCTGCGCCAAGGTTTCAGATGGAAAGGAAATAAAATTTTAATCTGAATACCGTCTGTTACCCAATTTTTCGGAAATTC